TTATCAACTAATCAAAATGGTTCGTTAATAAACCATGTATTTGATTCGCCAAATACATCATTATTGTATACTCTTTCATATATATGGCGCAACCCAACCGTAACAGTTGTTCTTTAGGTTTCTAATTTATTAACCCCTTTGTCCCCATTTAAATGGAACGAATTAAATAATTCGAAATTTACCCTTGACAGGGGTATATGTTGTATATGTATATCCTAGATGTGAAAATATGCGGAATTCCATCATGAAAAGGCTAGACATAAATCTATATACTAAATACGAACTAGGTCCCAGTTCGATCGAAATAATGAATCATAAAAAAAAAATATAGTTTAGAGTTCGGGTTCGATTTCTGTAGATAATATAGAAAGTATTGTCTAGAATGATAGGCAAATAAAAGACTTTCTCAGGATTTTTGGTCATCCATTTGTTGGATATTTTGAAAATAGGTGGGTTGAATTTGATTCGTTTGGATGGTACCAACAAAATGGATTGCTAACTCCTATTTCTTATTTAATTAATCGATCAACTTGCTATCGGACATTTTTTTTTTTGGATTCGATAATTTTCATTTTCGCAAAAAATTTCGACATATTTTAACTATAATATTATGACAATCAATCCTACTACTTCTGGTTCTGGGGTTTCCACGCTTGAAAAAAAAAACCTGGGGCGTATCGCTCAAATTATTGGTCCGGTCCTGGACGTAGCTTTTCCTCCAGGCAAGATGCCCAATATTTACAATGCTCTAGTAGTTAAGGGTCGAGATACTAGTGGTCAACCAATTAATGTGACTTGTGAGGTACAACAGTTATTAGGAAATAATCGAGTTAGGGCTGTAGCTATGAGTGCTACAGATGGTCTAACACGAGGAATGGAAGTTATTGACACAGGAGCTCCTTTAAGCGTTCCAGTTGGCGGCACGACTCTCGGACGAATTTTTAACGTGCTTGGGGAACCTGTTGATAATTTAGGTCCCGTAGACACCAGCACAACATCTCCTATTCATAGATCTGCGCCCGCCTTTACACAGTTAGATACAAAATTGTCTATTTTTGAAACCGGAATTAAAGTGGTAGATCTTTTAGCTCCTTATCGCCGTGGAGGAAAAATCGGACTGTTTGGGGGAGCCGGAGTAGGTAAAACAGTACTCATTATGGAATTGATCAACAACATTGCAAAAGCTCATGGGGGCGTATCCGTATTTGGCGGAGTAGGTGAACGTACTCGTGAAGGAAATGATCTTTACATGGAAATGAAAGAATCCGGAGTTATCAATGAACAAAATATTGCAGAGTCAAAAGTGGCTTTAGTCTATGGTCAAATGAATGAACCGCCGGGGGCACGTATGAGAGTTGGGTTAACTGCCCTAACTATGGCGGAATATTTCCGAGATGTTAATGAGCAAGACGTACTTTTATTTATCGACAATATCTTCCGTTTCGTCCAAGCAGGATCTGAAGTATCTGCCTTATTGGGTAGAATGCCTTCCGCTGTGGGCTATCAACCTACTCTTAGTACCGAAATGGGCTCCTTACAGGAAAGAATTACTTCTACAAAAGAAGGGTCCATAACTTCGATTCAAGCAGTTTATGTACCTGCAGACGATTTGACCGACCCCGCTCCTGCCACGACATTTGCACATTTAGATGCTACTACCGTACTATCAAGAGGATTGGCGGCCAAAGGGATCTATCCAGCGGTGGATCCGTTAGATTCAACGTCAACTATGCTCCAACCTAGGATCGTTGGCGAGGAACATTATGAAACTGCGCAAAGAGTTAAGCAAACCTTACAACGTTACAAAGAACTTCAAGATATTATCGCTATCCTTGGATTGGACGAATTATCTGAAGAAGATCGTTTAACTGTAGCAAGAGCACGAAAAATTGAGCGTTTCTTATCACAACCCTTTTTCGTAGCAGAAGTATTTACAGGCTCTCCAGGAAAATATGTTGGCCTAGCAGAAACAATTAGAGGATTTCAATTAATTCTGTCCGGAGAATTAGATGGTCTTCCCGAACAAGCCTTTTATTTGGTAGGTAACATCGATGAAGCTACCGCGAAAGCTATAAACTTAGAAATGGAGAGCAAATTAAAGAAATGACCTTAAATCTTTGTGTACTGACTCCTAATCGAAGTGTTTGGAATTCACAAGTAAAAGCAATCATTTTATCTACTAATAGTGGCCAAATCGGCGTATTAAAAGACCATGCTGCTACTGCGACAGCCGTAGATATAGGTGTTTTAAGAATGTTAGGCCTTGACGACCAATGGTCAACAATGGCTCTGATGGGCGGTTTTGCTAGAATAAGCAATAATCAGATTACTATTTTAGTAAATGATGCTGAGAAGGGTAGTGACATTGATCCACAAGAAGCTCAGGAAACTCTTGAAATAGCAGAAGTTAACTTGAAGAAGGCGGAAGGAAAGAGACAATTAATTGAAGCAAATCTAGCTCTCAGACGAGCTAGGACACGAGTAGAGGCTCGCAATACAA